TTGCAATAAAAGTGGGTTGATCTCAAAAAAAAAAAATTCTTTACTACCCCCTATTAGGGGGCTCAAAAGGGGGTTTCACTAAATCAAAGAATGAACTAAATTCAAAAGCAAAGTTTATAAAAAGAATCAGAATGAGAAAAGAATTCCAATTATCAATCGGTTGAATCGAGGGTTCATAAAGTTTATCGAATAATTATTAGCATTTTCTTTCTCGGATAAATAATGTCTAGTACATTATTCAACATCTTATCGAAAACTTACAGCAGCTTGCCAAACAAAGGCTAATAGAAAAAACAGAAGGGGTATTACTGGCATAATATCTACGATAGGATTCAAAAAAGCGTAGGCCTCTGGCAATTTGACTACTAAAAAACTACTTGAATTCAAATTCAAATAAAGGGTGAAATGAAAACAGAAGTAGATCAAACTAAAGATATTAAGCATAATAAACATTTTTTTTCCTGTATTGAACTTTATTGAACTTGGAGATAATTTAATTTTGATTGAGTTTTAGTGGATATCTGTTAAAACAGAAAAAGAAAACGAAAAATTTTGATTTTGAAAACTCACCCAATTTAAAACCGTTTGATTTTCAAAATCAAAGAATAGAAGAAATCGTATTTTAGACAATATTTTAATTTAATTCTATCTAATGATCAATAAATTCATTTTTCTCTCGCGCTCTACGTGTCAAAATCCTCGGAACAATCGATTTTTTGATTGGAATTGACGAACAACCAGTACTAATACTAATGTTTATTAGTATTGATTGAACAGAAAGACAAATGGGGCGTGGCCAAGTGGTAAGGCAACGGGTTTTGGTCCCGCTATTCGGAGGTTCGAATCCTTCCGTCCCAGGGAATACCTTTTTCTATTTTATATCTAGAAAGAAAGAATATAGATAAAAGAAAGAATATAGATATTTAGATATTTTGAGAATAACGAAAACGAAAGATTGTCATAAATGGATCTGAATCAAGTTGTGATTTGGATAACATAGGAGCTATAGATTTCAAGAATTTGAAATCAATTTCAAACAAATTAACAACAGATTGAACCCCCCCGTCTCCCTCCCTTTATTCGATCTATACTCTTAGAATAGAGTATAGAGTAGTTAATATTATTATTACTTAAGCTAAAAGAAATTAGTTAGTTGAAAAGCCTTAACCTCTCATATAACTATTATAACGATTAATAATCGAACACACTCATTTCAATACCTGGTCTAATACAAATTAGATGAAATTAAGCAGATGAAATGAATAGAAATAGAATAAAGTAAGAAAAAACGGTATACATTATGTATTTTCTTTGAACCTTATTTTTAAGTATTTGATAAAAATATCAAAATCAAATTTTCGATGTATCAAAATGGATGGAATAATAAGTAATTCATAGATCCTATATTTCTATTTGATTCCCCTAATTTATATTTAGTTTATTTAACTAAGCGTTATTTAACCCGCTCAGTCAGCCGAAACTACTCGTAAAAGAAAATCATGAATTTTTTTGCTTTTTTATAAGTTTTTTTTGCTTTTTTATAAGTATTTGATCCTCTGAAGATGGAATGTGGATTCAATAACAAAAATTTATCAATTCCTAATATTTGATTTTCTAATCTTTCTGTTTCGATTTCGGATTGATAAATTAAATTGGTCTTTTTTCTTTAGAAAGAAAAAAAAAATATGCATTCCTATGGAATAACTGTAACGAACGAACAAATGACTATTCGTGATTCCATAATTGAATCAATTACATACCAGTTAAAACCCGGGGTGATGTTATGGTAAAACTTCGTTTGAAACGATGTGGTAGAAAGCAACGTGCGGCTTGACAGACGGGATCGTCCGTGGATTCTTATATCCACCATTTGAATTATAAATGTGCTCTTGGCTCGACATCTTTTGTTCTCTTACACCAGAACCTTGGTTTTTTTTGGATTGTAGTGTAAGATAGTACGTGATGTAGCTCGAGTCGAAACTATTGATTCTTTTCTCAGGGGCAAGGAATCTAGGGTTAGTGCTAATTAATAAGTTTTAACAACTTTGTAAGTAGAGTGATTTTTTTACGTGTGATACTCTCTTTTCTATGAATCTTTTATTTTTATAGAAAAAAAGCATAAAAGGGGGCATGTTGCTGCCATTTTCAAACGATTTTAAGTCACCGAAGTAATGTCTAAACCCAATGATTCACGGTAAAGATAAAGTATCTTGGAACAAGAAAATCCCCCTTTTTTTATTGTCTCGACAACTAGATTAAGAACGAAGGGTCAAAATCAATTTTGTTTTAATGGGGACAAAAAAAGATGGATTAGAGACTACTCAAAAAATGAAATGAATAGGCTTTTCTAATTTTCTTTTGAGCTATTTCATAGTTATCCAACTTGAGTTATGAGGAGAAAAATGTGTGTTTTTTTTCTATTGATATAAAATCAAATAATATTATTATTTTTGAATATTTCTTAATACTTAATATTAGTCTAATTTCTTTATGGATCTATTTGACCTTGTATATATAGACATCACTTCAATTTCTCGAGCCGTACGAGGCGAAAACTTCGTATACGTTTCTGGGGGGAGTTAGAGTTTGTCTACATCGATCCCAATGAGCTGTTTATCGAATTGTTGCAATCGATGGTCGATCCCGAAGAGAAGGAAAAGATCTGTGTAAAATGGGTTTTTATGATCCTATAAATAGTCAAACCTATTTAAATATTCCTGCTATTTTATATTTTCTTGAAAAGGGTGCTCAACCTACAGGAACTCTTTTTGATATTTTCAAAAGGGCGGGGGTTTTTTATAAATTTCGTAAGAAATTCAATTACTAAAAATAAAGGATAAGGGGGAAATTTTTATTTAGTTTTATAACTTTTTTCTAGTATATCCCCCTCTCCCTCCCTCTTTTTGTTTCTTAACACTTTTTTTTACCGTGTCATTTTTATATATTGACAAGAGTCTATTGAGCAAATATAATTCGATCGTGGATAAACGGATCCATTTCCTCGCTTTTTTTTACTTGAAAAGATTTTGACTAGATTTTTGATTTCTTTGATTTTTATCTGCAAAATATTCTCTTTTTTGACTCTTAAATAAATGGGAATTTATGAAATTAATAAGAATTTCAGAATTGAAAATTTTCAATGGATTTTTTGCTAGTTTGATGTTTTGATTGTGTTGTTCAATTTTATCTCTTTAGTCTTTTATCCAACCAAACATTGCCAATTTTTTGTTCTTCGGGTTGCTAACTCAACGGTAGAGTACTCGGCTTTTAAGTGCGGCTAGCATCTTTTACACACTTCAATGAAGTAAGGGATTCATTCATACCTTCGGTAGACTTTGTAAGACCACGACTGATCCTGAAAGGAATGACTGGAAAAAACAGCATGTCGTATGAATAGAGAATTCTGAGAATGTTTCAGTTTTACTTTAACTGGATCGGTTCTAAAACTTGGGAGTGCGAAAAAATGAAATTAATTCAGAATCAGAATGGGGTCGAATGAATAAATGGATAGAGTTTTCCGACTTCAATTTCAGTTTTTATAAGGAAAAAGAGCAACGAGCTTTTGTTCTAAATTTGAATGATTACTCGATCTAATTAGACGTTAAAAATATATTAGTGCCCAGTACGGGGGAAGAATTCTACTTGAGTGCATGATTATAGTATCTTATCTATTTTCGTTTTTATTAATCAAATAAGTCCTAATTATTAGTTATGTCCTATTCTGGGTTGTACATAAATGTGTAGAAGAAGCAGCATATTGATAAATATATTGATTTTCAAAAATCAAAAGAGCGATTGGTTTGAAAAATAAAGGATTTCTAACCCATCTTGTTTTGTTATCCTAGAAACAAATATAAACTATTTAGATTGAAAGAGAGGATAGAGAGTCTGTTGATGAGTCTACCTGTCTCCGAGATATCTAGTATTTTCTTACTATAACGCTTTGTTTTGACTGCATCGCACTATATATATCGTTTCATAATCAATAAATGGACTACTTTCTCTTTCTTTTGATTCCAATCCAATTTCCAATGGATCAATTTCAAGGATATTTAGACCTAAATAGATCTTGGCAACACAACTTCCTATACCCACTCCTTTTTCAGGAGTATATTTATACACTTGCTCATCATGTTTTAAAGAGATCAATTAGATCTATTTGGTTAGAAAAGGTGGGTTATGACAAAAGAATTAGTTCAATAATTGTTAAACGTTTAATTATTCGAATGTATCAACAGAATCCTTTGATTATTTTGGTGGATGCTGATTCTAGACAAAATAGGTTTTTTGCTTTCAACAAGAATTTGTATTCGCAAATTCTATCCGAGGCATTTGCAGTCACTGTGGAAATTCCATTTTCTTTTCGATTATTCTTTTACTTAGAAAGGAAAGAGGTAGATCAATTGCGTAATTTACGATCAATTCATTCAATATTTTCTTTTTTAGAGGACAAATTGTCCCATTTAGATTCTGTGTCAAATGTACTAATACCCTATCACATCCATCTAGAGATCTTGGTGCAAACCCTACGTTACTGGTTGAAGGATGCCTCTTCTTTGCATTTCTTACGTTTCTTTCTCTATGAGTATTGTAATTGGAATAGGTTTATTCTTCCAAAGAATTGGTTTTTTTCAAAAACCAATCCAAGATTTTTCTTGTTCCTATATAATTTTCATATATGTGAATACGAATCCATCTTTTTTTTTCTTCGTAATCAATCTTTTCATTTACGTTCAACATTTTCTGGATTCTTTTTTCAACGAATATATTTTTTTATAAAAATAAAAAATCTTGTCAAAGTATTTATTCATAATGAATTTCGGGACATCTTGGAGTTATGCAAAGATCCTTTTATGCATAAAGATCCTTTTATGCATTATGTTAGATATCAAGGAAAATCAATTCTTTCTTCAAATAATACGCCTATTCTGATTAATAAATGGAAATATTATTTTCTTCATTTATGGCAATATCATTATTCTATGTGGTCTCAACCCGAA